CCAATCTTTTCCTAAAAAAAAAGGATTGAGCCGATACTTCCTATACTCATCCTCTACTTCCTATAGTATATGCAGTATTTGCATATATCTTTCATATGTACAGATCTTTTAACCATTTGAACCATAGATATATACAAGATCTAAATACAATGAAGACTAAATAATTTCATATTTCGATTTTATATTTTTCGTGTCGGATCCATAATTAATTCCATGGATCCTTAGGATTGGTGGATCATTTTATATCTCGTAATTTCAGGCCTTAGATTAAGCTAGAGGAAGGACTCCCTCTATCCACTATACTCATCCTGTATATTGTCTTTTTCGTTCCATGTTGCAATATATAAACTTATTTATTGTTTGATTATACGATACAAGGTTATACGAGAACGAATTCCTTATTTATAGTTATAGAAAGAAAGAACTATTTCTCTTTTCAATGAGCATTTGTACATGACATGATAGAAACCTGTCTTTCTATCATTTTCAATTGAAAAAAAAAATAGTAAATTATTTATATCTATCTATCCATATATAGATAGATATAGATATTGAAGTGATACCTCGTATTCCAAGAAAGAGAATCATTTCTTTAAATACTAACTCGTTGTTAGTTAACAATTCTAATCATTGGATTCATATGCTTAATTATGATAGGAAATAAAATAGTAAAATGATTATTCATCGAATGACTATTCATCTATTGTATTTTCATCAAATCAAATAGGGGGCAGGAAGACTCTATGGAAAAATGGTGGTTCAATTCGATGTTGTCTAATGATAAGTTAGAATATAGGTGTGGTCGAAGTAAATCAATGAAAAGTCGTGATGGTATTGGACATGTCAATGGAAGTGAAGAACCTATTATAAATGATAGGGAGAAAAACATTTCTGGTTGGAGTGATAGTGGCAGTTATAGTTTCAATAATATTGATTATTTATTTGCTATTAGGAATTTGATCTCTGATGACACTTTTTTAGTTAAGGATAGTAATGGTGACAATTATTCTGTATATTTTAATATGGAAAATAAGAGTTTTGAGATTGCTAATGAGAGTTTTTTTCTGAATAAATTAGAACATAATTTTTCTAGTTTTTTGAATAGGGGGTTTAAGAAAAACAATCGCTACTATTATCATTACATGTATGATACTCAATCTAGTTGGAATAATTACATTAATAGTAGCATTGAGAGTTATCTTCGTTTTGAAGTTAGTATTAATAGTTTCATGTTAGGTGGTACTGACAATTCTAGCGACAGTTACATTTATAATTTCATTTGTACTGAAAATATAAGTGGTACTAAAAGTATAATAAGTGGTAGCGAAAGTAGAAGTTCTAGTATAAGACCTAGTAATAAGGGCATTAATTTCAAAAATTTCAATATACTAAGAAGAAGATCTAATGATTTAGATATAAATAAAAAATACAGACATTTATGGATTCAATGCGAAAATTGTTATGGATTAAATTTTAAAAAATTTTTTCGATCAAAAATGAATATTTGTGAAGAGTGTGGATATCATGTGAGAATGAGTAGTTCAGATAGAATCGAACTTTTGATTGATTCGGGCACTTGGGAGCCTATGGATGAAGATATGGTCTCTACGGACTTCCTTAATTTTCATTCAGAAGCGGAACCTTATAGAGATCGTATCAAGTTGTATCAAAGAAGGACAGGTTTAACTGAAGCTATTCAGACAGGTATAGGTCAACTAAACGGTATTTCTACAGCAATTGGGGTTATGGATTTTAAGTTCATGGGAGGTAGTATGGGATCTGTAGTAGGTGAAAAACTCACCCGTTTGATTGAATATGCTACTAATCGATCTCTACCCGTGATTATTGTGTGTGCTTCTGGAGGAGCACGCATGCAAGAAGGAAGTGTAAGCTTGATGCAAATGGCTAAAATATCTTCTGCTTTATATAATTATCAATCAACTAAAAAGTTCTTCTATGTATCAATCCTTACATCTCCTACAACCGGTGGAGTAACAGCTAGTTTTGGGATGCTGGGAGATGTTATAGTTGCTGAACCAGGTGCGTACATTGCTTTTGCGGGTAAAAGAGTAATTGAACAAACATTGAATAGGACAATGCCCGACGGTTCACAAGGGGCGGAGCATTTATTTCGTAAAGGCTTAATCGACTCAATCGTACCACGTAATCCTTTAAAAGGTATTCTGAGTGAGTTATTTCAGCTCCACGGCTTCTTTCCCTTGAATCGAAATTCAAAAAATTAAAGTACAGCACCAGATTAGATTCAGTTATTTTATTTATAGCGAACAAGTATTTAGTTCATTGTAATAAAAAAACAAAGAAAAACGTTCCTTGGCGACATAAGTTTCACTTTTTAGTCAGAATCCCAAGTTTCAGATAATTTTTTTCTTCCAGATCTTTTTTTTATCTTCATGATTAGGAATTATGAACCCTCTATCAAGAGTATCAAAAAGTGAATTTCGCTTTCTGAGGATTCTAATTGGGGGAAATAAAAAGAATTTTATCTGGCCTTCTTACGTATTAAGATAGACAATAATTAAAAATAAAAAATAGCAAAAAAAAAAAAAAAAATAAATAGAAAATAGGGAATAAAAGGGATTTGTTTTCTATATCTATCGATAACCGCCTTTTTTACTATAAATCTCTGTTTTGTTTGTTGGATCAGATTATTTAGATTCGCGAATTCATAAATTCAGACATAATAAACTATTTCAGAATAAAAAACTCCTTTCTTTTTATTTTAGTTAATAATAATTTATTAGTTAATAATTATTTCGTTAATAATAAATTACTTACCTTATTAGATTGTAAAGAAAGATAGAAAAAATATCGAGATGGCAGAAGAATAATACAAATTTTAAAATCAAATTATCATATCTATATTCGTGTAGAAAGATGAATAGGTCCACTTAATTTAATTCGACATTTTGGCATTTTAAATTTGTATTTTATTATTCTTTTTTTTTATTTAAAATTCATAATTTTTTTGAGATTCGAAAATGAATATATCGTATATATCTTATATTATTCTTTATTATATTATTCTTATATTATATTCTTATATTTTAGTATATTCTTATAGTATATTCTTATATTATATTCTTAGAATATATTATATATAGTTAATTATCTTATATATATATATATATATAGTCTATATATAGTATATTCTTCTAGCTTCTAGATATAGATAATTATTATATATGGAATTATTATATATATAATTATTCATTTAATTAATAATTAATACTACTTAATTATTAATTAATACTACTTAATTATTCATTTAATTATTAATTAATACTACTTAATTAACGTAATATGATATCAACATTTTAGCGTAATATTATTAACGTAATATTATATTATTTTTATATTATTTTTCAAACTTAATTTTAAATTACAATAGTCAATATTACTTATAATAGATATACTTATCATATCATAAGATATCTTTCTAATGGATACAAATATATAGATATAAATATTAAATCGAGGCACCCATTCTATGACAGATCTCAACTTACCCTCTATTTTTGTGCCTTTAGTGGGCCTAGTATTTCCGGCAATTGCAATGGCTTCTTTATCTCTTCATGTCCAAAAAAATAAGATTGTCTAGATCCGATGGGACCAAATCTTATCAATTTATTTCAACACTAGATCATAATACGGATATTTATTTAGTGTAATATGGTACCATATGTGAGTCTTTCCACACACAAATGAAAGAACTGTTATGCATGCGCGGATACATGATATCCGCATAAATGCATATATATGCGAGCTATATCTGGTTAAAAATGCATCAATGAATATTTTTATTTAATAGAAAGTCAATGTATCTAACCAATTACTCCACATCAGAATAGTGCTAGTTTTTGAAAGTTACTTCGGGATCAAGAAAGGTAAAGTCAAATTCACAAATTCATTTGGGTTATTCTCTCAATTCCAATCGAATGCAACTGAATCTAGTATAGTATGAATTGGCGATCAGAACATATATGGATAGAACTTATAACGGGGTCACGAAAAACAAGTAATTTTTGCTGGGCCTGTATCCTTTTTTTAGGTTCACTAGGATTCTTACTGGTTGGAACTTCCAGTTATCTTGGTAGGAATCTGCTATCCGTATTTCCGTCTCAGCAAATTGTTTTTTTTCCACAAGGGATCGTGATGTCTTTTTACGGGATTGCGGGTTTATTCATTAGCTCCTATTTGTGGTCCACGATTTTGTGGAATGTAGGTAGTGGTTATGACCGATTCGATAGAAAAGAAGGAATAGTGTGCATTTTTCGTTGGGGATTTCCTGGAATAAATCGTCGCATCTTCCTTCGCTTTCTTATGAGAGATATCCAATCAATCAGAATTGAGGTTAAAGAGGGTTTTTCTCCCCGTCGTGTCCTTTATATGGAAATCAGAGGCCAAGGGGCCATTCCTTTGACTCGTACTGATGAGAATTTGACTCCACGAGAAATTGAACAAAAAGCTGCCGAATTGGCCTATTTCTTGCGCGTACCAATTGAAGTATTTTGAATTAATTGAAGAATCAAGTTTTCTTAGCATGGGGAAAGTAATTTGCTAATTCCTTTTTTAATACAATTGAAGTCTTTTCGGAATGTTCATTTGAACAAAACATATTATACTATTTCCCCGTTCCCTTGTCGCGGCGACTCACATAGAATAAAACAAAAAAAGCCGGAGGACGTATATGGAATAACTATACTCTAAATAAACTATACCATAATTAATTAAGAAAAGAAGACAATTTTAGTATACTATTTTTATACCAAAAGTATTTCATATGCGTATGGATCCCAACTCAATTCTTTTATAATTGAAAATTTCTACTAAAAAAAATCAATAAGTAGGGATTCATCAAATATATCTGAACATTTATTTCGTAATAAAAAATTCGTGTCACCTTTTTCGGCCAAGATTTTCAATTGATACCTTATCTCATTTTCTTGGATTGTGGCTAGATGGTGAAACATTTCGAAATAATTAATTGATCCGGGGGATTCGTTTCTAAATCCGATTCGTTATTTTATTAAGTAGGTTTTCGAGTATTCATCGAATGGAACAAATGAAGATGCAATTGCTTCGAATTTGTCCAATTGAGATATCTCGGGCTAATATTTATTTTTTTATTTTCATTCGAAAAAGGACCCTTATTCTATTTCTATTATTCTATTTATATATTCCTTCTAGATCCAAGAACTAAACAAAATTCTTACAAAAAAATAGAAATAGAACCATGGGTTCAATACCTTGTTATAGAACTCGTGTTTCAGCTAAATATTATATAGAGTCAACTAATCAATAATGAAGCGAGTTCATTAACAATTCAATTCACAGATCAAAAATGAAAAAAAAGAAAGCATTGCCTTCTTTCCCATATCTTGCATCTATAGTTTTTTTGCCCTGGTGGGTTTCTTTCTCATTTAATAAATGTCTGGAACTTTGGGTTACTACTTGGTGGAATACTAGGCAATCCGAAACTCTCTTGAATGATATTCAAGAGAAAAACCTTCTAGAAAGATTCATAGAATTAGAAGAACTCTTTCTATTGGACGAAATGATAAAGGAGTACCCGGAGACACATATACAAAAACTTTGTATAGGAATACACAAGGAAACAATACAATTGGTCAAAACACATAATGAATATAATCTTCATATCATTTTGCATTTCTCGACAAATATAATCTGTTTTGCTATTCTAAGTGGTTATTTTATTCTGGGTAATGAGGAACTTGTCATTCTGAACTCTTGGGTTCAGGAATTCCTTTATAACTTAAGTGACACAATAAAAGCTTTTTCTATTCTTTTATTTACTGATTTATGGATTGGATTTCACTCGACCCATGGTTGGGAACTTATAATAGGTTCGGTCTACAACGATTTTGGATTGGCTCATAACGATCAAATTATATCTGGTCTTGTTTCCACTTTTCCAGTTATTCTAGATACAATTGTGAAATATTGGATCTTCCATTATTTAAATCGTGTATCTCCTTCGCTTGTAGTCATTTATCATTCAATGAATGAATGAAGAACTCGTTTGATCTCCTGGTATCAATCAAATCAGAATCTTTCTTCCTTTATAAACAAAGCATTTTCAATCTTACTTAATTCTTTATATTTCTACCTGTTCAAGGTATTCATCCTATATTCCAGTATAACTATTCCAGTACAATGGCAGACTCGTGCATAGGGAACTATACTAGCTACCTATCTAATTTATTGTAGAAATTCCGGGATCCATGATTGGACATGCAAAATAGAAATACTTTTTCTTGGGTAAAGGAACAGATGACTCGATCCATTTCTGTATCGATCATGATATATGTAATAACTCGGGCATCCATTTCAAATGCATATCCCATTTTTGCGCAGCAGGGTTATGAAAACCCACGAGAAGCAACTGGACGAATTGTATGTGCCAATTGCCATTTAGCTAATAAGCCTGTGGATATTGAAGTTCCGCAAGCTGTGCTTCCTGATACTGTATTTGAAGCAGTTGTTAGAATTCCTTATGATATGCAACTGAAACAAGTTCTTGCTAATGGTAAAAAAGGGGGTTTGAATGTGGGTGCTGTTCTTATTTTACCCGAGGGATTCGAATTAGCCCCCCCCGATCGTATTTCTCCCGAGTTGAAAGAAAAGATAGGAAATCTGTCTTTTCAGAGTTATCGTCCTAATCAAAAAAATATTCTTGTGATAGGTCCTGTTCCCGGTCAGAAATATAGTGAAATCGTCTTTCCTATTCTGTCCCCCGACCCTGCTACGAAGAAAGACGTTCACTTCTTAAAATATCCCATATATGTAGGTGGGACCAGAGGAAGGGGTCAGATTTATCCTGATGGTAGCAAGAGTAACAATACAGTCTATAATGCTACATCAGCAGGTATAGTAAGCAAAATAGTACGTAAAGAAAAGAGGGGATATGAAATATCCATAGTTGATGCATCGGACGGACGTCAAGTGATTGATATTATACCTCCAGGGCCAGAACTTCTTGTTTCAGAGGGTGAATCCATCAAGCTTGATCAACCATTAACAAGCAATCCTAATGTAGGAGGGTTTGGTCAGGGAGATGCGGAAATAGTGCTTCAAGATCCATTACGCGTTCAAGGCCTTTTGTTCTTCTTTGCATCTGTGATTTTGGCACAAGTTTTTTTGGTTCTTAAAAAGAAACAGTTTGAAAAGGTTCAATTGTACGAAATGAATTTCTAGGTCCAGAGATTTCTTAGCATCAAGTTGGTAAAAAGTATCGATTTAGTGTCGATCAATACAATTATGTCCGATCAAAAAATTCGGTAAATCCTTTTGTTTACTTTGTTTATACTATTTTTTTGTTTTGTGAGACGTCTAGAATTCATTACTTGTATCCCATATTGGGTAATAGACAATAGGCATATAAATAAATACAAAAGAAGAGACTACAAGGCAAGGATGGGAAAAAAGAACAAATACTTTTAGGAAGGATTACTAGTCTTC